TAATTCAGAAGAATATGTAAGTGATTCATAGACAGCATCTCGTTCGTTTATCATAGGTTCTACCAATTGATATGTTTCCACAAATAATTGAAATTCAATTTCGTGATCTATATCTTCAATTTTTGGAAATTTAGAAAGTTCTTCGATTAAACCCTGATGAATAAACCGATAAAACCCTTCAAATTGTATCTGATTCAATCCAGGTATTGTAGATGTTCCCTCTTTTCCATCCCCGAGCATCTTGTTTGAATTTCCCATTTATCCGTTTATTGAAAAAATCCCATCCCATCTCTCATTCTTCACCGAATTATATCCATAGAATTCGATCTAGAAATAATGGAATTTCTATTCTGTTTACTGAATCACATGAAATTTTATCCAACCTCAAGATATGTGGACTGTATTAAATACGTATGAACGGATACTAGATTCAATTGGAATTTTTTATAAGATATAAGAAAGAGATCAAAATGAAACAGAATTGAGAAATACCATTGGAACTTATGGAGTTTTATAAAGAATCGAAAACAAAAAAAAGTAATTTCATTTTCACCTATGATATTACATATTTCAATTTGATTACATACCATAAAAAAATGTATTAATGATTGGATCTGTTTGAGCAGATAAACATATAATAAATAGAAAATTATTAAAATAAATAAAGAATGCACAGATATATATGTCTCTTTCTCTTCGTTTATTGTGTGGGGACAGCACATACTCTAGCAAAAATTAAATTTTCTCTTTAATGTATTCAATGAAAAATTTAAATAAAAAAATTTATTGAGAATTACTCCTCAAAATGTATGTTCTTATTCTGGGGTTTACATATACTCATAATTACTGTTATAATTGAAATTGAAGAAGATTTTTTTTTAATTGAAAAAACTCAATATCGATTAGTTATAAATTTATTTGTAATGATTCTAATGATTTTCTTATCTTATTAGAAATCAAAAAGTGTAGATTTTAATTCAAAAAGGGTCATAAATTTACAGTCAATAGTTAATGGTTCTGATTTGTCCTGGATGCTCTAATTTTTTGACTGAAAATCTATATATTTTTTTGGGGTTGCAAAAAAAAAAAAGAGAAAATTTGAATCTAGTTTCTATCGTTTTGGCGGCATGGCCGAGTGGTAAGGCGGGGGACTGCAAATCCTTTTTCCCCAGTTCAAATCCGGGTGCCGCCTCAACAACAGACTTGAAATTTCTTAGTATAACAAACGTAGGAACAGACTCTTGAGACTTTCTTTTTGTGATTCTAAACCCCTGGCTCCCGAGGTTCTATTCTCTAATCGAAAGTTTTGCCTATCAGCTTCAAAGAAAACTTAAAGTAGAGAGGGAAATCCGTCTGAGTCTTCAATTAGATTGGATAGCCAGAGAGGAAATTAAATTAATAGTTTTGGAAAGGACCTAAGATACTTTGGATACAGACTCATGAAAATTTTGGACTGCTCAGACATTCAATGAATATTAGATTATCTGAAGAATTGCCTTTCATTTTACTTAAAAAAATAAAAAACGCTACAAGAAAGAAAAAGGCCTATTCTTTCCACACGTGAGTAAGATTCCTTGGATACGGATACTTCAAAAAGTGTCTGTTTACTTGTGTTTACCTCTTGTCGATTCTACTAGAAATTCTATAATAAGAATAAAATAAGAATAACTCATTATAAGATAAGTGGATTTTTTGGAGTAGTTCATCAATGGTGACTAAATACCTCTACCTTTTTTGACTCTGCACCAGTGATTTCACTATTATTAGTGAACAATAATGGAATAGTTTCTTCATATTCATAGAAATAGGGGACAAAATTCACATGGATATAGTAAGTCTCGCGTGGGCTGGTTTAATGGTAGTTTTTACATTTTCCCTCTCTCTCGTAGTGTGGGGCAGAAGTGGACTCTAGAAGTACTCCTAATTGCGGTAATAAACTCTATCAACCTGCATCAATTATTTTCGTTTTCTAGACCGAGTGGCAATTTTTTTAATATTTTTTTTTTATAAATTGGATTTATGTTTTGTTTTATTGACTTTGACTCATTTTTGATTTTTATATCAGGGTTTACACCGTTACCCATTCCTGGGGTAACCCCTTTTCAAAATCTGAAGAAGTTTCCCTCGAATTCGGATTATCTGTATTAAATAGACCAAACAAATGAAATTGAGAAAGTATGTACATGAATTTACTATTCTATTTAATTTATATTGACATTTATAAAGAAAAATAGAGGTATAGGTATATTTCTTTATATTTATATTAAGATATTTCACTTGTATCTTTATACATTACAATAACCATAAACCATAATGGCTAGTATGGTAGAAAGATATCTCTTTCTACCATACTAGCGGGCCCCTTAGGATACTACTACTGAGTCTAATGCATTCCTTTCATTTAAGACGAGAATTTGAAATCCTCTTTTTTCGTTGATAGTAAAATTGTATTCAAATTAATTATTTTGACTAACCGTTTTTACATAAATTATAAGCAAAA